AAAATAAAATAAGAAACTAAGCCCCACTTCTACAACTCCGTATATTCTGTACGTTTTCTTATAGATCAGACAAAGTAATTGAAGTTAAATCAGACAGAATAATCGAGGTCTCATTTATCATTTATATTAATTATTTTTATTATGGCATTTCTATTTTATGAACGGGCTAAATATAAAAAAATACATACAAAAATAAAAATAAAATACAAATAATAAAACGTGTAGGGACTCATTGACATTCTAAAAATTGTAAGATACTTATTTTATTTCGGCTGAGACGAGCCAATAGGATGAACTAAAAAAGTTCTGCATCATGAACTATGTACCGCGCCACAGCAACATCCCTTGATATGCCCCTTAAAAAGTAACACAGAAAGAAATGAACAAAATATGACCGAAAAGGATTCTAGTTGTAATAATCTATCTGAGAGGAATTTGGACTATTCCTCAACTTTCCCTAAACTAGACTTTTGGGTCTTTCAACCAACTAATTGGACCTTTTGAATATGCATGAAGTATTAACATTCTTTTGGGGAGCACGGTAACGGTATAAATAAAAAATCGAATAATCCATTTTCTTTTACATACAATATATACATTTCTATACAATATATACATTTCTATACAATAGACATAGGGTATACGTATATTCTTTACTCATCTAGAAAGAGTATATCTCCCTAGATGCATAAAAATATATGATGATCTAGACTACTAATGAATATGTATGTGTATGTTGACTCATATTCATTTTAATGAATTAATAGATACTTATACAAACATGTGCCAGGAACCAGATTTGAACTGGTGACACGAGGATTTTCAGTCCTCTGCTCTACCAGCTGAGCTATCCCGACCATTCTTGACGCATCATCTTTATTTTAAGAGACTACTTGAATGTATGTCAACTAAAAAGAAAAAGACGCAAAAAAATATTACTATTACAAATACAAAGGATTATCCATGCCCTGAAATTTCTTGGATCTTCAAAAAAAAAAATAAGACTTTGTAAGTTTTATATTCAGTACGAGTAATGATATGTATTTTTAATCATTCCAATGAGGATATTTATTGCTCAAAGATAAGATGTTCATTTCATTTGTACGTTTACCAGAGATAAAAGATCCAAAAATTTTACGAGTATCATATCAATTACATTCCATATTCCACATATTCCAAAACTTGTGATAAGAATATGATAAGAACAAGTAAGAAAAAAAATTCCGCTCAGATCGGTTTGTGAAAGAATATAAAGAATATAATGAATAACAAACATAAGGAGTTTGGAACCACTAAAAAATAGAGAATATAGGATAAAAAATTAGGGAATTAAAGGGGCCTTTTGGGGATAGAGGGACTTGAACCCTCACGATTTCTAAAGTCGACGGATTTTCCTATTACTATAAATTTCATTGTTGTCGGTATTGACATGTGGAGCGGGACTCTATCTTTATTCTCGTCCGATTAATCATTAAAGATCTATTAGACTAGGATGGAATGAATGATTTGATCAATTAATATTCTTTCTTCAACGTTGAATCGATTCACATATTTCATTTGTCATAGATATTAATAAAAAAAGGAATAAACAATTTTCATCTATTAGAAATTAATAAAAAAAATAGACGGGGTCGTTATTAATCATTTGAGATAGTATTTCAGTACGTATATAGAGATAGATAATCCTTGATCCTTTCTTTTCTGGAGTTTCGATAGAAGTATTCCTTTACTAACGAAACGAAATGCCGTTAACTCCATTTGTTAGAACAGCTTCCATTGAGTCTCTGCACCTATCCTTTGATTTTTCTCGCTTTCTGAACTCTTCTTTGTTTTCGGAAAACAGGATTTGGCTCAGGATTGCCCATTGTTAATTCCAGGGTTTCTCTGAATTTGAAAGTTCTCACTTGGTAGGTTTGTCCATACCAAGGCTCAATCCAATTAAGTCCGTAGCGTCTACCAATTTCGCCATACCCCCTTTTTTTTTTCATTTTAATTATGAAAATTATGCCGGAACTGTTGAATTCATTAGATATCAATTCCTATAACGAAAAATGTTTCCTTTTAATTGATTTGTTTTATAGTTTCTTTAATCTGTATCGGATACCCACATTTGTTCCAATCCGAAATAATTCTACCATTTCTGTATTCGCAATTCAATATAGATGGTATACCACATATAGAATATATTATGGTCCCTCTTTCTATCATTTTTATCATACAATTTGAAATACTCGAACGGTCGATTCTTTTTGTTTTTTCGTCTTAGTTTTCACCTTTCTGACTGAAGGGAATGTTCCATTATGATCTGTATTGGACCTTTCTCTTTCTTTCATTTTTATTCTGATCTTTTTTCCTTAGGGCGAACGATTGAACATAACGAAAATGGAATTTTTTTTTTTATTTTCTATCTATTATATTATTTTTATTATATTATTTGATTTTTCTATTTTTTATTAAATTCTTTAGTATTTTTATTATTTATTATTTTACTATTCATATTCAATTGAATATTGCAATTTTCTAATTTTTTATACTTTTTATTCATTATTCAATATCAATAGAAGTATTTTATTAGAAGTATTTTATTGAATTCCTATGCATGCACAATTTATGTTATGTGAGCCCGCTTAGCTCAGAGGTTAGAGCATCGCATTTGTAATGCGATGGTCATCGGTTCGATTCCGATAGCCGGCTTTTCTTTTCCCCTATTTGGATTTTTTCCATAATTGATAATGTCTTTTTGAAATCAAAGAATATCGAAAAGAAAAGACTTTTTCCCTTTTCTTTTTCCAAGAGTCACTGATCTATTATATTATGTCGTAGGAACTTTCCATTTTGAATCCAAATTGGAGTAGTTCCGATCTCTATATATTAAAATCAAGAAAAGAACTTTTTTTATTTCTTTTTTAATATATATCTATTTCTATATATTAATTTCTATCTATTTCTATCTATTTCTATATATTATATTAATTGTATATAATTAATTGTATATATATGTTATATGTATATATATATACATATATATACAATATAATATATACAATATCAAAATAGAATATATAATAATATATACAATATAAAAAAGAACAATATCCAAAATGAAGGTTCGGATGGATATTGATATAATTTATCTAATTGCAGTACAATACTTTAGTTTAGTTTTAATTTAGGTTTCTGAAATTAAACAAAGGAGTCTTTATGTCACGTTACAGAGGGCCTCGTTTCAAAAAAATACGTCGTCTGGGGTCTTTACCTGGACTAACTACTAAAAGGCCTAGAGCCGGAAGCGATCTTAGAAACCAATCACGCTCCGGTAAAAAATCTCAATATCGTATTCGTTTAGAAGAAAAACAAAAATTGCGTTTTCATTATGGTCTTACAGAACGACAAATGCTTAAATACGTTCGTATCGCCAGAAAAGCGAAAGGGTCAACCGGTCGGGTTTTACTACAATTACTTGAAATGCGGTTGGATAACATACTTTTTCGATTGGGTATGGCTTCGACTATTCCTCAAGCCCGCCAATTCGTTAACCATAGACATGTTTTAGTTAATGATCATATAGTAGATATACCAAGTTATCGCTGCAAACCCCAAGATATTATTAAAGCAAGGGATGAACAAAAGTCGAAAACTCTGATTGAAAATTTTCTTGATTCACCCCCCCGTGAGGAATTGCCAAAACATTTGACTCTTCACCCATTCCAATATAAAGGATTAGTCAATCAAATAATAGATAGGAAATGGATTGGTTTGAAAATAAATGAATTGCTGGTTGTAGAATATTATTCTCGTCAGACTTAATAACTAAAATAACAAAGTTTCGGAAAATTTTGATTCCTTGCCAACTATTTCTAGTATTTTCTGTATAACAAAAATAAAAAATAGAGTGGAGAATTCATAGAAAATAAAGTTGGAATAATGGTATCCGTTGTTATTTGTGTTATTTGATACATTGTAGTCAGTAACAGTGGTAAATTAGGTAAAGAAAGGTGCTGCGGAAAGAGAGGGATTCGAACCCTCGGTAAACAAAAGCCTACATAGCAGTTCCAATGCTACGCCTTGAACCACTCGGCCATCTCTCCTACATAATGATTATGGCCCAGAAACCGAGTTATGAGTTATTCATATTCGATTTTTTTTTTGATAGGCACATACAATCACTTCTAAATAGAAAAACTTTTTATCACAAAAAACTTCCTTCTTGGAGGATAAAGAGAATTTGAATGCGTCTGTTTTTACGTTATTTCGTACTTTCCTGTACAATTTTCCTTTGTTTGTGGGATTATTTTCTTTTCTCACGAGAGGTAATTAAATTAGAGAATTCATTTATACACCTATGCCTAGATCTCGGATAAATGGAAATTTTATTGATAAGACCTTTTCAATTGTAGCCAATATCTTATTACAAATAATTCCGACAACTTCGGGAGAAAAAGAGGCATTCACCTATTACAGAGATGGTGCGATTTGATTATCTTTTTTTTTATTTATTATTTTTTGCTCTCAGTCTTAGGAGAAAGGCACATTCTTCGGATAGAAAAAAAAAATGGAAAAAAATCGACGCTTGCTGAAGGTGAAGTTTAAAACAATTAATTCCTTCTGTCGTGTATCCCCGATTAATGCAGCCTCATATGCTTCAATTTTCGATTTTTAGTATTAAGCAAAAGGTTCTACCTATACCTATGGCTTAGGTCAACCCTACTCCATTAGTACCAATAGGCGGCATGATGGAAGAAGCACTACGACTACGAATCAACAACACGAAAACTTTGTTAAAAATTATCCCCTTCCTTATCGGGATCGGGACTAACAAGAATGGTTGGGACAAACAAACATCCATCTCGTTCGTATTTTGGATATCCGTATAACCATTGAAGACTGTTGAAGTGCCTAATTCCTGGAAATTAAGCGACGTTGAGGACAAAGAAATTGTTGAAGTTACCATTTTTTTATCCAATACCAATATACTTGATGTTAAGAAAAGATCTTTTACA